GTAGGATTTGAACCTACGACATCGGGTTTTGGAGACCCGCGTTCTACCGAACTGAACTAAGAGCGCTTTTTTATATCATATCCTTTTTATATCCTATAACAGTAGATACGATTGTAAAGAAAAGGATTTTGTGTGCATATAGTATTATAGTATGCAAAAATGAAAAATTATGTCCAAAATTTCCCGATCTTATTCAATGAATCCCTCCTAACTGTCCATAGGAGAAAGAATACGTAGGGATGACAGGATTTGAACCTGTGACATTTTGTACCCAAAACAAACGCGCTACCAAGCTGCGCTACATCCCTTTCAAAGATTGTTTTACAGTGTCATTGTATAAAATCCATGTCTTGTTTTCCACATCCTTCTTTTTTGCTCTACTATCTACTATCTCTATATAGATAGAAAATTTTCTTGTCATTTTTTTTTTTAGAGGGCGGTAAAATGGAATCTGCTGGATCATTGTACATATATATGCATTTTAGTGAGTAATTCCTAATTAGAATTTCATTTCAAGCAAAAACAAATAATCTTGAACTAAAATTAAAATATCGGGTTATCTATGATCTATGTATTAGAGACTATATATGTATTACAATATACAATATAAATTATTATAAATAATAAATAAAGAATTGAAAAAAAAAAAAAAATAAAAGAAGAAGGAGGATTTTCAATGCGAGATATAAAAACATATCTCTCAACGGCACCTGTGCTAACCACTCTATGGTTTGGGTCTTTAGCAGGTCTATTGATAGAAATTAATCGTTTATTTCCAGATGCCTTGTCATTCCCCTTTTTTTCATCTTGATTGAATTCTTTTATTGATCTGTGAAAAAATGAAGAAGATTTTAGATACAATTCTACGTAACATGGCTCCATTTTCGCCCCCTTTTTCTTTTCTATTCTCAAAAAAGAAAGAGAAAGAGTGTATTGAACTTCAGTCAAAATACAGTGAATCTACGATAGAATTTTTGGGAAAATAAATGGAAATGTGGATCCAGTCTAGGGGCGGTTCCACGAAATTTGAACATAGAAAGAAGAAGAAGATACTGAGATTAGGATAGGAAGAATTCATAGTTAGAAAAAATTGTATTAATTAATTATTACGATATTCTTAATATTATTCTATTAATGAATATGACTCTTTTTCTTTATAGTTCTAGTCTTTATAGTTCTAGTAATTAATAGTAATTCTTTTTTAGATTATAGTACTTCAAAGTCATTCGAATTATTAGAATTCGAAAAAGAAAATATTTACAAATTCCATTTCTAGTTAATAACTTTTATTAATATAAGTATAGATATAGAATATAGATTCTTTTTTTTTCTTTGGTCCGGATCAAAAAGAAAATGAAGAGAGTTCTAAAGTGAAGTCGATCCAAAATGAAAAGGAGGTTCATGGCCAAGGGGAAAGATATTAGAATTATAGTTATTTTGGAATGTACCTGTTGTGTTCGAAGAGGTGTCAATAAAAAATCGCCGGGCATTTCTAGATATATTACTCAAAAGAATCGACACAATACACCCAATAGACTAGAATTTCGAAAATTTTGTCGCTATTGTCAAAAGTATACAATTCATGGGGAAATAAAGAAATAGATGTAACGAAATGCTTGTGTTATTTTTACAAGTAGTGGGAAGACTAAGAACTTTACATCTTAACATATATAATACAAACCAAATCCTATTTTGGTCGAATCTTAATTAAATAAATCTTAATTAAATAAATAAAAAAAAAGTATTCTATTTTATAGATTATTTTCTATAGATATATAGAAGGAATAAACAAACCATGGATAAATCCAAACAACCTTTTCGTAAATCCAAGCGATCTTTTCGTAGGCGTTTACCCCCAATCGGATCGGGGGATCGAATCGATTATAGAAACATGAGTTTAATTAGTCGATTTCTTAGTGAACAAGGAAAAATCTTATCTAGACGGACAAATAGGTTAACTTTGAAACAACAACGATTAATTACTATTGCTATAAAACAAGCTCGTATTTTATCTTTGTTACCTTTTCGTAATAATGAGAAACAATTGGAGAGAGTGGAGTCGATCCCTAGAACTACTCGTCCTAGAACCAAAAATAAATAGATATACTCTTCAAAAGTCCAATCGGAACTCAAGCTCATATTAATATGAATTTCTTGCTCGAAAAAAAACTAGAATCCAGATTTGATTCTTGTATTATAAACTCTAAAATTATAAAAAAGTAAAAATGGGGAAGAAATCTTTTTTTCTTGAAAGATGTTCGTTTATTCATACTACTCAAATCTTCATTTCTTTTTCTTCTATCTTCCCGGAGTCCATTCTCCGGGAAAGGGAAATCCTGTTTCAATCATTCTTGTTTCCTGTATAATAATTAAGATTATTTTATTCCTTTATTTTTATTTTTGATTAATGATTTTATTTGAAATAATATCAAAACAATTCTTATTTGATAGGGCTATTTGCGCAAGTATTTTGCGATTAAGAAGCAATTGTCTCTTGTACAGATTGTGGATGAATCGGCTATAACTATAGAATAGCCTATCCTCACGAGTTACCGCATTTATCCGAGTGATCCACAAACGACGAAAATCTCTCTTTTTCCTGCTCCTATCTCGATGAGAAGAAACCAAAGCTCTCATTCTTTGTTGAGTAGTTGTCCGAGTAAGTCTTGAATGAGCCCCTATAAAGGTTGATGCAAATAAACGAATCTTTTTTCGACGTATCCGAGCTGTATATCCTCGTTTAACTCTGGTCATTGAATCAAATGAAATTTTCTTGAATAACTAATTGATTTCTCTTCTTTCAGTCATCCTTTTCCTCCGGTCGATTAATAACAAAACGGATTCTTCCGATATATAAAATATAAATTCCAATGGCTTTTGCGACTATGACCTTCCCGACCACGATTTTTTCTTTCTTCAAGGTATCTCGCCTGGAAATAAGAAATTAAACTGCTACTAAATAAAAAAGAATAGTGGGTTCCCTCGTTTCTATGGTAACTTCTGAAACGGTGAGATCCTCTCTATACACCGGAGCCTCTTCTTTCATTTCATCAAATTTTATCGTGAACTTGTATAGTTCAAACTCTTTGGCTCTACCCATTCATTTTTCAATTAGAATTATTTTTTCAATTCTAATTATAAAGTAATAGTCCTTTTCACAAAAAAGATATCCATACAGTGACGGCATTTCATTCTGAAAGTTGGCTAGGTAGCTGACCCTGTTAGTCCGTTTTTTCAAGAAAAGGAATAGGAGCATAACCTCTTTCCTCCGCTTAATGGATAACTATTTGTTACCAATGGAGAATTCCTTCTCATCTCAAATGGAGTGATTGGATTTGCACCAATAGAAACCATAAATTCATGACATAATTAAGTAGATTATAGATCTTAATTTTTAGATACTAGTCAATTAAAAGGCCGTCTTTCACTATATCTATCCTAATTCATTGGTAGTGGTCGTTGATACTTTTTTCATTTTTCAAATTCATGATCTGAACTGAACGAGTCGCACATACACCCTAGTACATGTTCCTCGACGCTGAGGACATCCTCGAAGAGCGGGAGATTTCGTGACATTTCTTATTGGCTGTCTTGCGTTTCTAATAAGTTGTTTAATGGTTGGCATGGCGTGTCTATAGAATCTCATTCTAGATAGAATAGAGCGGGTTGGTTTAGATCGATCTTAACCTGAGGTTGATGATTATGAATGATTTCTATTCACACGGGAAATTAAAATTTTTAAAAGGACTTCGTATATTTATATGGAATTCCCAGTATTATCATTTTCGACCGCTACAAGATCAACGATGCCATGAGCTTGGGCTTCTGTTGCTGACATAAAAACATCCCTTTCCATATCTTCGGATATAACCCATAAAGGGTTGCCCGTTCTTTGTACATAAACTTTTGTGAGAGTTTCGCGAAGCTTCAATAGTTCTTCTGCTTCCAGAATAAATTCCCCTGCTTGTGCCTCGTAAAAAGAACTAGCAGGTTGGTGAATCATAACCCTGATGATATTGATATAACATCATGAATGGTTCTTCTTTCTATCTATATATCGCACGATTGGGTTAAAGTATTAAAGTAAGGGGGAATCAAAAGAACAATAAAAAATAGAATTAAACAACCGTACGGGCATCTTTTGTACATTGCATACGGCTCTGCAATGGAATTTATCTTTTCGATAGAAGCGATTCTATCGAAAAGAATAAATAGAACCTATCCGATCCAAATCGTTAAATGATCCATTTACCACCCTTCCTTTCGTAGTAGTTAAAAAGATACTATGATGGTTCTGTTGCTTTATATATTTATCTCGTCTGTGGTTTAGCAATCCCAAAGTTTTTTTATATGATCCAAGAAGGATCAAATGATTTTTTCCATTTTTTTAACTCTCTCTCTCATAACATAAAAATAAGAAAGATACTTCTGGTGTGGAAGAATAATGGTTTGTGACGCTGAAATTGACTCTTGCTTGACACATAAAATCAAATTGGGAATAACCCTTCTTTTATACTACTATTTCGATACAAAATCTCATCTTAGAAAAAAACAATAAAGGTTTGTTCATATCGAACTCGAATTGCCATGCTATTATTACTTATTCTTTATTTGATTCATATTCGATACAGCGAAGGCATAGTATTCTTTTTTTTTTTCAAATAAAAAAACTCATTGGCGCCAAGCGTGAGGGAATGCTAGACGTTTGGTAATTTCTCCTCCGACCAGAACGAAAGATCCCATTGAAGCGGCTAATCCCATACATATTGTATGTACATCCGGTGACACAAATTGCATAGTATCATAAATGGCTATTCCTGGTATTACCCATCCGCCTGGAGAATTTATAAACAAATAAAGATCCCTAGTATCATCTTCTATGCTGAGATATATCATGAGACCAACAAGTTGATTCGAGATCTCGCTATCAACCTCTTGGCCTAAAAAAAGTAATCTTTCTCGATGAAGTCGGTTGATTAGGGCAAAATTGTATCCCTGAGGAACCGTACGTGCACCTTTGGATGCATACGGTTCGAAAGAATTGCGAAAAAAAAAATCAATGTGTCGATTCCAATCCTATTTCTTTTTTTTTAACATGAGTTTTGCTCTCCTTCCCCTTCCCTACATTCTATAATGTAGAAAATCAAAAAGAATTTTATGAACTTATTGAACTAACCTCTCATTGATGTATTGTTTCATCGAAATTCAAATTACGATGTAATTTTCTTGTTCCTAAATGGGCCTTTCAATTCTTTTAGGTTCTTGTTCTACTCCGGGGGAAGATTTGCCCGAATTCCATTTGAGCATATAGGTCAAATGATTCCAGTACCACTTCCTTTTTTTTTTCAATTTTTCATACCTTTCCCCAAAATATTCGATGTATTCATCATACTACTTCTATTGGTAGGCATTTTATGATTATCCCTATAGTAAATTTAATAATAGTCTATGATACAAGCAGTAATCGTGTAATTATTATATATTCTACAAAATAGATTCTCTTATAATAAGTTATATTCTATTTAATTAATAATTTTAATTAATAATGAATTTCATAAATTATTAAGAATTTAATGAAATTTCTATTTTCTTTTTATATTTTTTATTTCAGAATTACTACATTTACACTCCCATTCTATTACTTTTACTCTTACCATTTCTAATTTGGTATTCTTTGAACGGAGCCTGGATACTTTATTTTATCAGTCCAAGTAAACCATCAATTCTTTTCATTGATAATATTGATCCCCAATAGGAATTATTGTGTTTCACGCTCCGAAGTTCAATAAATACAATATTGAATATATATTTATTGGATTGGGCTAAACAGAGAATACTCGATCGAGGGAGATAACGGAAAAATACCATATGACCAATCTGTCTGACAAGTCGCACTATACGTCAACCCAAGCTGCATCTTCCTCTCCAGGACTCCGAAAAGGTACTTTTGGAACACCAAGGGGCATTAAGATAAAGAAAAAAATGAAGTACTCTATTTTACTTTAATATGGAAACGTAACAATGGTTTTCTTGTCTTCATCATTTTTTCTCTTTCTTTTCTATTCTTATATTCTATTCTATTACTATTTTTATATCTTTTAATCTTCTTTCTATTTATAATCTTATTTAGTTCTATTTATAATCTTATTTAGTTCTATTTATAATCTTATTTAGATTATATAAAATACAACTTAATATTATTCTCTAGCTAGACTTATACTAGGAGGTTCATAGAGGAATACAGAATGAATAAAGAAAGATTGTAACGAAGGGGATCGATGGGATCAGACGATTGTTCGAATGATTTCGAATTCTAAAAAAGAAAAAAGTATCTATGCATTTTTTCCCTAAAAATCCTCCCATTGCGTATTGGTACTTATTGGGTATAGAATAAGATCTGTTTCTATTTGTTCTTCTAAATAGAAAGAAATAGAATTCTTTCTATTTCTTTCTATTCTATTTCATTAAAAAAAAAGAAGGGAATACAAATAAATATTAATCCTTTCCTATACAAAATCTACCAAACAGGTGAAATACACGGTCTAGTCTTTTCCAATGCGATAAAGTTACATAATGTCTATTTCTTTTTCAGAAAGGGGTATTTACATGGGTTTGCCTTGGTATCGTGTTCATACCGTTGTATTGAATGATCCCGGTCGATTACTTTCTGTCCATATAATGCATACAGCTCTAGTTTCTGGTTGGGCCGGCTCGATGGCTCTATATGAATTAGCGGTTTTTGATCCCTCTGACCCTGTTCTTGATCCAATGTGGAGACAAGGCATGTTCGTTATACCCTTCATGACTCGTTTAGGAATAACAAATTCGTGGGGGGGTTGGAATATCTCGGGAGGAACTATAATGAATCCGGGCATTTGGAGTTATGAAGGCGTGGCAGGAGCACATATTTTGTTTTCTGGCTTGTGCTTCTTGTCAGCTATCTGGCATTGGGTGTATTGGGACCTAGAAATATTCTGTGATGAACGTACGGGAAAACCTTCTTTGGATTTGCCCAAGATCTTTGGAATTCATTTATTTCTCTCAGGAGTTGCTTGCTTTGGCTTTGGTGCATTTCATGTAACAGGATTATATGGTCCTGGTATATGGGTGTCTGATCCTTATGGACTAACGGGAAAAGTACAATCTATAAATCCAGCGTGGGGTGCGGAAGGTTTTGATCCTTTTGTTCCGGGGGGAATAGCTTCTCATCATATTGCAGCAGGTACATTGGGCATATTAGCGGGTCTATTCCATCTTAGTGTCCGTCCGCCTCAACGTTTATACAAAGGATTACGCATGGGTAATATTGAAACTGTGCTTTCCAGTAGTATTGCTGCTGTTTTTTTTGCAGCTTTCGTTGTTGCTGGAACTATGTGGTATGGTTCAGCAACTACTCCAATCGAATTATTTGGTCCCACTCGTTATCAGTGGGATCAGGGGTACTTCCAACAAGAAATATATCGAAGAGTTGGGGCCGGACTAGCCGAAAATTTGAGCTTATCGGAAGCTTGGTCGAAAATTCCCGAAAAATTAGCTTTTTACGATTACATTGGTAATAATCCGGCGAAAGGGGGATTATTCAGAGCAGGCTCAATGGATAATGGGGACGGAATAGCTGTTGGGTGGTTGGGGCACCCCATATTTAGAGATAAAGAAGGACGTGAACTCTTTGTACGTCGTATGCCTACCTTTTTTGAAACATTTCCGGTAGTTTTGGTAGATGGAGACGGAATTGTGAGGGCCGATGTTCCTTTTAGAAGGGCAGAATCCAAGTATAGTGTTGAACAAGTAGGGGTAACTGTTGAATTCTGTGGTGGAGAACTCAATGGAGTCATTTATAGTGATCCTGCTACTGTGAAAAAATATGCTAGACGTGCCCAATTAGGTGAGATTTTTGAATTAGACCGGGCTACTTTGAAATCCGATGGTGTTTTTCGTAGTAGTCCAAGGGGTTGGTTCACTTTTGGGCATGCTACGTTTGCTTTGCTTTTCTTTTTCGGACACATTTGGCACGGCGCCAGAACCTTGTTCAGAGATGTTTTTGCCGGTATTGATCCAGATTTGGATGCTCAAGTGGAATTTGGAGCATTCCAAAAACTTGGAGATCCAACTACAAGGAGACAAGTAGTCTGATACAAAATTCCTTTGCCATCTTTTGCCTCTATTTTTTTTTTTTTATGTATAATATGTATAATATGTATAAATAGAATAATATAGAAAAATTCGAAATAGAATATAATCGAATAGTAATAAGATATGAATGACTATATCTATATAGTCATACTTTATACTATATAGTCATACTTTATAGATAGTAATAGTAAATTGTAAATATCAAATTCGAATTTATTTAGTAAAGAATCCAAAATGAATAGGTGTGGAAGCTATAATTCTAAACCACGATCGAATCTATGGAAGCATTGGTTTATATATTCCTCTTAGTTTCGACTTTAGGGATAATTTTTTTCGCTATCTTTTTTCGAGAACCACCTAAAGTTCCAACTAAAAAGATGAAATGATTTTTCATTATTCCCATTGAAGTAATGAGCCCCCATATTCATATTGGGGCTCATTACTTCAACTAGTCCCCATGTTCTTCGAAGGGATCTCTTAATTTTTGAGAGGGTTGCCCAAAAGCGGTATATAAGGCATACCCAGTAAAGCTTACAAGTAAACCGGATATGGAGATGGCGACTAGGGTTGCTGTTTCCATTTTTTCGATAATTTCAAGATCATAAAGGATCACGATAATGTCGTTTATTTACAACTACAACGGAATGGTATACAAAGTCAACAGATTTAAACCCATGATGAAAAAGGATTTATGGCTACAAAAACCGTTGAGAGTAGTTCTAGATCTGGGCCAAGATCAACTGGCATAGGGAGTTTATTGAAACCATTGAATTCGGAATATGGAAAAGTAGCTCCAGGGTGGGGTACTACACCACTTATGGGAGTTGCAATGGCTCTATTTGCAATATTTCTATCTATTATTTTAGAAATTTATAATTCATCTGTTTTACTGGATGGAATTTCAATTAATTAGTTCATAAAAACTAGTAAGTCCTAGTTTTTCAATCAAAAAAGATTATTTTACTTATACTTACTTAATGTTTCAGATACTTAAATACTTCAACTTAAGATTACCTAAGACTTGGATTTATAGACCATTCTGGTAGTTCGATCGTGAAATTTATTTGTTTCGATATTTCATTTCCGGAATATGAGCGTGTGACTTGTTGTAATTGATCCTATTGATAATACAGAGAATGGACCTGTCATCTCTATCAAGATGATTCTACCTCGTCAGATATTTATTCTAGTCTCTGGAGCACGGACTATATAGAATAGATCAAGAAAAGAAATATTTGAACTATGATTCATACCTATTATTCAGACCTCGCAACCGGATTAAAAAAAATGGAAAGAGGTTTTTTCTAAATCAAACAATTTTTTCCTTCATACTTCCGAAAGAAACCTCTTTCTCTAGATTTTTTGAGTTATTACATTCATTGAAGAAGTGATGATCAAATGGTTTTTACTCAGAAATCCTTTGAGTTTAGCTTTGGTTTTCTTAAATCATCGTGGTTCTAGTATGAATCTGAGGTTTCAATTGATTCATAGGGTCTCAACAAGAGAATTCCTATCAAATAAAAAAAAGAGATAGGGAAGAGAATATTCAAGAGGCCTGTCACGATTAAAATAAAGAAAGATAAATGAGCCAACTTGATATTTTATTTCTTGGCATTATCATCACAAAGAAGAGATTCCGGATTTTTCTTACTTCGTATCTTTGGGTCAAATCGAGTCAAGTGGCTAAATCACAAGAAGTTTGAAACTCTCTATTCCATATCCGTTGAAACCAGTATTTGGGTGTTTCGGCTTGAGCCGTACGAGATGAAATTTTCATATACGGCTCTAAGAGGGGGAGTCTTTCTTAGTTTACCTATCTCAATAAAGTATATGATTGGTTCGAGGAACGTCTCGAGATTCAAGCGATTGCAGATGATATAACTAGTAAATATGTTCCTCCTCATGTCAATATATTTTATTGTTTAGGGGGGATTACGCTTACTTGTTTTTTAGTACAAGTAGCTACGGGTTTTGCTATGACCTTTTACTATCGTCCAACTGTTACAGAGGCTTTTTCTTCTGTTCAATACATAATGACTGAGGCCAACTTTGGTTGGTTAATTCGATCAGTTCATCGATGGTCAGCAAGTATGATGGTTCTAATGATGATCTTGCACGTATTTCGTGTGTATCTTACGGGTGGTTTTAAAAAACCCCGCGAATTAACTTGGGTTACAGGGGTAGTTCTGGCTGTATTGACCGCATCTTTTGGCGTAACTGGTTATTCCTTACCTCGGGACCAAATTGGCTATTGGGCAGTAAAAATTGTAACAGGCGTACCTGAAGCTATTCCTATAATAGGATCGCCTTTGGTAGAATTATTACGTGGAAGTGCTAGTGTGGGCCAGTCCACTTTGACTCGTTTTTATAGTTTACATACTTTTGTATTGCCTCTTCTTACTGCCGTATTTATGTTAATGCACTTTCCAATGATACGTAAGCAAGGTATTTCGGGTCCTTTATAGAGAAGGCAGATCATAGATATTTGTAATTTATCATATCGGGGAGGAACAAGAGTCTTTTATTGCTACAAATATGGATTATTGAAAAATAAGGCATGTTATTTGGATACTTCTATTCAATTCTGAAGTATTATTTATTTGATACGAATCGAATAGTTGAAGTATATTTTCCTAAAAGAGGATGGATTATGGGAGTGTGTGACTTGAACTATTGATTGGTCCATGCAGATATATAATTTTATCCGCCAAGTTGGAATTCACAATCCAACGTGTTTCCACATCCAACCATCATGTCAGTCCTTTTATGTAGCATAGGATATGCCGGTTTTAACTTGAGGAGAATATTTTCTATGATCATACCTGAATCATGTCATGCATGAACAGGCTCCGTAAGATCCCTAGAATAAGTGATGTAAAATGATCCAATGTCCTATTTATTTACTTTGTTTCTTTGTTTGATTTTTTTTTAGTCAATTTTTTATAGTATGTAGATGCATTCATTTCCTTTGCATCGACCCTGATCTATTATACTATCGGAGCTAAATAAGGGATCTAAGGAAGAACAGGGGCTAGACTTTATTAATAACAAGTAAAAACTTTGTATTTTGTTTATGTAATACAATCGAGATGTTGTGAGGATAAATACCAACCAAAAGATATGAGACAATCCAAAAAGCACTTGATCATGATCGAATTTGTAAGCCGACTTGGATATTGAGCATTTCCTTGTTGCCAGAACTGAATTATTTGCAATGAATAATGAATCGTTGAAACTCGGGGAAATGGAATTTGATAAATCTGTTCTTACATAGAGTCATTCTACATTATATATGTAGTATGTAGATATTTATAAAATATAGGTCTTCTATGGATCTATTTCTTTGATTCTTTTTATTCTTGCTCGAGCCGGATGATAAAAAATTATCATGTCCGGTTCTTTTGGGGGATGGATCCACAAGAGTTCACCTATCCAAATAACAAAGAAACCTGATTTGAATGATCCTGTATTAAGAGCTAAATTGGCTAAAGGGATGGGACATAATTATTATGGAGAACCCGCATGGCCCAACGATCTTTTATATATTTTTCCAGTAGTAATCCTAGGCACTATTGCATGTAGTGTGGGTTTAGCAGTTCTAGAGCCGTCAATGATCGGTGAACCGGCGGATCCGTTTGCAACTCCGTTGGAAATATTACCCGAATGGTACTTCTTTCCCGTATTTCAAATACTTCGCACAGTGCCCAATAAATTATTGGGTGTTCTTTTAATGGTTTCAGTACCAATAGGATTATTGACAGTACCTTTTTTGGAGAATGTCAATAAATTCCAAAATCCATTTCGTCGTCCAGTAGCTACAACAGTATTTTTGATAGGTACCGCAGTAGCTCTTTGGTTAGGTATTGGAGCAACTTTACCTATTGAGAAATCCCTCACTTTAGGTCTTTTTCAAAGTTAAATACCATGACATAGGTATCTAAGGAAGATCCTCTTCTGGATCTTCCCTAGATACATAAATCTTATTATGTATCTATTCTGCAAATATATGGACCGTGTCGGAGATTAAAAACTTATTCTATTCTTTTTTATTGCTAATTTTATTTCTAAAAACTCAAAAATGAAAAAATTCCAATGGATTTAAAATGAAAACTTTTTCTTAGGTAAATTGATTGCAAAATGCTTCTGTAGAGTGTCCAAGATCTGTTTTATATCTTCTATGCGAAAATATTCCATTTTCATAAGATCTTCTTGACTGTGATTCAAAAGGTCCAATAATGTATGTATATTGGACCTTTTGAGACAATTATAGGTCCCGGAAGACAATTCTGATTGGTCAATAAAAATACATGTCAATGGAATTCCTTTTTTGTTTTTCTTGAGATTAGTGAATCTGTCTTGAAAGGAAAAAAAGGGTAGATTCCATCTGTTTTCATTTTCCTCTAAATTCATGTACTCTTCCTCTGCATGTAGAAAAGGAATCAATAAATCAATCAAATTACGAGAAGCTTCATAAAGTGCTTCTTTAGGAGTTAAACTTCCATTCGTCCATATTTCTAGAAAGAGTATCTCTTGTTTTTCATTCCCATTCCCATAAGAATGAATACTATGATTTGCATTTCGAACAGGCATAGATACAATATCTATAGGATAGCTTCCATCGTGAGATTCATTTGTGGATTTCATATGATATCCACGACCTCTCTTGATTTGTAATTCAATACAAAAATCAATAGGTTCTGTCAGGTTAGCTATATACTGTGTCGTGTCAATTATTTGTACAGAAGGTGGTGAGATAATATCTTGAGCTGTTATGTATTTAGGTCCCCTGACGCAAATGGATGCGTTCCTAACTCCATAGAGATTACTTTTCAATACAATCTCTTTCAAATTTATTAAAATCTCATGTACTGATTCTTCAATACCCGCTATCGTAGAATATTCATGCAGAACATTTTCAGATGTTACACGTGTGATACATGTTCCTTCTATTTCTCCAAGTAAAGACCTTCGCATGGCGATACCTATGGTATCGGCTTGACCTTTCATAAGCGGGGACAGAACAAAACGACCATAATAAAGACGCTTGCTGTCTACTCTTGATTCAACACATTTCCACTGTAGTGTTCGAGTGGATCCTGTTACTTCTTCTCGAACCATACTATTCTTTTTCTTTTATTTATGATTATTGGATCAGATAATTGAATCATTTATTTCTCTTGGAATCTCTTGAATTATTATTTCTACACACGTCTTTTTTTAGGGGGGCGACATCCATTATGCGGCATGGGTGTTACATCACGTACGAAACTTAATAGCATCCCATTTCTCCGAATGGCTCGTAATGCCGCATCTCTTCCAAGACCTGGACCCTTTATCATAACTTCTGCTCGTTGCATACCCTGATCAACTAATGTACGAATAGCATTAAATGCCGCGGCTTGAGCAGCATAGGGTGTTCCTTTTCTTGTGCCTCTGAATCCAGAAGTACCTGCGGAAGCCCAAGAAATCACCCGACCTCGTACATCTGTAACAGTTACAATAGTATTGTTGAAACTCGCTTGAACATGAATAACTCCTTTTGGTATTCTACGTTCATTCTTTTTTGAACCAATACGTACATTCTTACGTAAACCAATTTTTGCTATAGGTTTTGTCATATTTTATTAGATCATATTCATAAGAATAAAATAAAAAGAAAGAAGAATCAGAAAGATACGGAGATAGCTATTTAATAGAAAAACGAGTCCTTTCTTTTTATCTTTTGACATGTACATGGGTTTTTCTTTTAAAAAGTTCTTGATTTAGAACTTGAGAAGCATTACCCCTGTCTCTGTTTATGTCTCAGATTGGAACAAATGACTATAATTCGCCCCCGCCTACGAATCAAACGACATTTTTCGCAAATTTTACGAACAGAAGCCCTTATTTTCATATTTATCATTCCTTATTTTCATTCTGAATATATTTTTTCGGAAAAAAATTAGTTTATTGCGTTTTTGAACTTCAAATTATATCCCTACGAAAAGGATGTTTAAAAGAATGATCTAATCGTTCGAATCTTTTTTGCGAAGTCTATAAATTATACGTCCCCTGGTTGAATCATAACGACTCATTTCGATTTTGACTCTATCTCCGGGTAGTATACGTATAAAACTGCGTCGGATTCTCCCTGAAATATAACCTAGAATTAGATCTTCATTATCTAATCGAACTCGGAACATACCGTTGGGAAGTGATTCAGTAATTAAACCCTCATGAATCAATTTTTGTTCTTTCATTCCAGGGAAACCCCCTTTAATTATTAACTAATAGAGAAAGAGTTCTATAATTCACTTCTCCTCTCTCTTTTACAAATAGTAAGTTCAAGAGAAAATTAGGGTACCCCAGGAGAATCACCATATATAACACAAAATTTCTCCTCCAATTTTTTCTAGTCGAGCTTCTCCATCTGTCATTATACCTCGAGAAGTAGAAAGAATTACAATTCCCATTCCACCTAAAATTTTCGGAATTCGTTGATAGTTGGAATAGATTCGTAGACCGGGTCGGCTGATACGCTTTAATTTTATTTTATTCCCTTTCCTAGTCTTTCTTTGTCGTAAGGTTGAAACCAAGAAATTTTTTTGACTTTCTTGATGTTTTCGAACGTTTTCAATAAAACCTTCTCGTAAAAGTATTTTCACAATTCTTTTAGTGATCTTAGTTGATACTATTTGAACTCTTCCTTTTTGATCTATGTCAGCATTTCTTATAGAAGTTATTATATCGGCAATAATGTCCCTACCCATGATGAACTATAGTTATTGGTGCCTTCTAATTTTGATATAATCAACATGCTTCTTTTTTGTTTTATTTTTTATTAAATTTTTTTTATTATTTAATTATTAAAAATTCTTAGAAATTGAAAGTATATACATGAGACACAATCTATTAATCAGATCTATTTCAGATATTTGAATATTATATATATATATATAGTATAGGATATATCCTATTTTCATCTATAAGACTTCGGGTGCTAATGAAACTATTTTAGTAAAATTCAACTGTCGCAATTCTCGAGCAATCGCACCAAAAATTCGAGTTCCTTTTGGATTTCCTTCTTGATCAATGATAACCGCTGCATTGTCATCATATCGTATTATCATGCCGTTGTCACGTTTGAGTTCTTTACACGTGCGTACAATCACAGCTCTAATTATTTCTGATCTTTCTAGAGGCATGTTGGGCACTGCTTCTTTGATTACAGCAACAATAACATCGCCAATATGAGCATATCGGTGATTACCAGTTCCTATGATTCGAATACACATCAATTCTTGAGCTCCACTGTTATCCGCTACATTCAAAAGGGTCTGAGGTTGAATCATATCATTTTTATTTTAATCTCTTTTTAATCTCTTCTTTATATTTAAATGCAAGGGATAATGGAAAAAAAAAGAAATATTGTCTGTCCAGAGATAAATAAATCCGTAGTTGTTTTTTCATTATCCATACTCCTTCTTCTTTTACTTTTGTTTACCTATACTGAAATAACAAATTGAGTTCGTATAGGCATTTTGCATGCTGCTATGGAAATAGCAGCTTTGGCTACAGTTTCTGATACTCCACTAATTTCATAAAGTATTAGGCCCGGTTTAACAACGGATACCCAATATTCGGGGGATCCCTTGCCCGAACCCATACGTGTTTCTGTAGGTCTCACAGTAACAGGTTTGTCAGGAAAGATACGTACCCATATCTTTCCACCACGACGCGCATATCGTGTCATTGCTCTTCGCCCTGCTTCTATTTGTCTAGCTGTTATCCAAGCAGGTTCAAGTGCCCGAAGAGCGTATCTGCCAAAACAAATCTGATTGCCTCGGCAAGATATTCCCTTCATTCGACCTCTATGTTGTTTACGAAATCTGGTTCTTTTGGGGTTATAGTTGATGGTTGTTTCTGAATTCCATCTCTACTGCAAAACCGGACATGAGAGTTTCTTCTCATCCAGCTCCTCACGAATGAAATGATTCAATAATTTCCAATAATTTCAATAATAATAATATTAATAATATTATTATATATATACATGTACACATGTATTTCTGTATTTCATTCTATCAAAAGGATGAATATATTCATTTTTTATATTGAATTTTGGAATTTGTCACATAGGTAGCTGTATATATAACTAGGCGTGTTTTTCTATTTTATTTTATCTTTTTATTTTATCAAAATTTCTAAAGTATTTTACTTTACCTCTATTGAATCACGCCAATAGTAATCCAATAAAATAAATTCTTAAATTAAAGAAAAATAAAGAAAGGTTTCGCGGGCGAATATTGACTCTTTCCTCTTTCATTTGTAGGGTCACTTCATGACCATTTAGAAGAAATATATTTTTTTGGTTCATTCCGCCATCCTACCCAATGAATCATTAGGATTGATTCGTTTTCAAGAAAATCCTATGTAATCACGGGTTACATCGTTCCCATAGCTTCTCTATTAATGCTTAGGCTTGAACTCTGCAATGGAGCTCTCAACAAAATTTGTTATTTGTTTCCAAGATAATTTCCTCAGTTTTTCTTAACCCGAAGCTCGATTAAATTATTCTCTATTTTCTATTATTTATATTATCTATTCTTCTATCTTTGATATTTTACATAATAGACTATATTATCCATATTGATGGAATTATTTAGGTTCTTATTTTCATTTCATTTATTGAATTTATTTTCTTATATTTTCTTCTATAGTTTCTATTTTTATTTGTATATTTCTTATTCTATTGTAATATTGTAATTAGATATTTTTATATTTTTATTGTATATTGATGTTGATGCTTTATAACACTGCCTTTTTTCTTTTTTTTATGGGTTAATTCTTCATAAACCATACATATGAGAATCATATATCATTGATATCTTTATTCTCTCTTTCTATCATCCTTCCATTTTTCCACATCCCCTCTTTTTTTTTTCACAATTGATAATCAGATTTCTTTTTTATTAAAAGAATTTCAGTTGCTTCAGTTGCTACAACTATATGATCGATTCAGTCATATAGTGACTGTTTCTTGGGATCTCGACAATACGAAGCAATAAGTTGGTTTTTAGTTTTGAGTTTCTTGAGTTTTGATAGTTACTAAGTTTATAGTCGGGTCAGACTATTTCTTTTTTTTTTCAATCTAAATTAGAAACTCTAAAGAAAAAACTAACGAGTCACACACTGAGCATAGCAATTATAAGAAAATCTAAATGAAATCAAAGGGTAAATCAAATTTTTATTCAACCTTATAGAATTATAATTGTTTGTTTTTCTTTGATTAAGAAAAAAATAAGAAAAGAGTTTCTAAATTTTTTCTATCGATAAGCAGAATGACGAGATAAAGAAAGGTACATTATTCTTATTTTTTTTATTCTTG